TTAGAATTAATTGCCATCTTTTATTCGAAACGCCTCGTGATCTTCAACCAATTATGTGCTTCAATATAATTACCTGGGGTAAGGGCTATAGCCTGTTTCCAATACTCAGCGGCTTGATCAAACCAAGCCTCTGCAATTTCAGAATCTCCCTGGCGAATGGCCTGTTCTCCCCGGTCGGAATGGGTGGATTAATTCCTTCCTTTAGAACCGTACTTGAGAGTTTCCTACCTCATACGGCTCATCTATTCTTTAGGTGTTCCGTTACCATATCTAACGAATGGGATTCTTAATGGATCTATCTCATTTTTCGGGTTAACCAAAGAGGTTCATTACATGAGTTTTAAACTGAAATTTGGATTAATAATCCGTTTTATTTCGTTTTAGCTTTTTTCCCACTTTCAGAAGAAGAAATGTCCCCTGTCGTTAGAATTTTCTGAAAAGTAACTATCTCGGTTTCGTATAGAAATTTCTATAGAATCTTTGAAAAAGACTTTCCTTCCTAAGAAAGAAAAGACTTACTATCTTTGGGATCTGATCCTACACCGCTGCTCAAGACTTTAGTGGATCTACTCTATTACATAAGTGGATTCCTAATTTTTATCTCACATCATGAGATAAGTATATCTATCATCATGCATCATGACATAAGTACGCAGTTATTATGGCCCCAAACCTCGCCAATTGATCTTTACGGTGCTTCCTCTACCAATTAGATCCTGTTTTTATCCATAGAAAAAAGTAGCTAGGTATATCTATTTCTTTCGATTTCAACTTCTATGAAGTTTCTTTCTTTTCTACAGCTGATAAAAATCGTTGTTTTAAACGATACATATGTAGAAAGCCCCCTTTTTACTTCTATAGTGAAGATAGTCGCACGTAATGACAGATCACGGCCATATTATTAAATGCTTGTGGTAAGAATGGATTTCGTTCTAGTGCTCGGAAGTAGTATTCCAAAGCTTTCGTATGTTCTCCATTACTTGTATGGATAAGACCTATATTATAGAGTATATAACTTCGGTCATAGGGATCAATTTCTAGTCGCATAGCTTCATAATAATTCTGTAAAGCTTCCGCATAATTTCCTTCGGATTGAGCTGACATCCGTTACGGTCGCCATTCAATTAAAAGAATCTCCGTTACAGAACCGTACATGAGATTTTCACCTCATACGGCTCCTCTTTATGTGCATAAGGCGAATAATCAAAAAAGATGAAAATATTCTCCTTATGGACTGAGCAGGGCTAGTGTTTTTACAAGAAATCTCTAGCCGACCTTCCTGCCAAAGATCTTTTCTTAACATCAAGTTGGGACTAGATAGAAATGAGAACTCCAACAATTTCTTTGTTTTCAACGCCTCCAAATTTCCAGGAATTAGTCACTTCAACAGCCCTCGATGGTTCTATTGGTATCCAAAGTACAAACGAGATGGATGCTTGTTGTCCCAACCATTCTTTTAGTTCCGAGCCCAATAAGGCAAGGGGTAATTTTGAACAAGGTTTTCGTGTTGTTGATTCCTAGGTGTAGTGCTTCTTCCCTTATGCTGTCCATTTATACTAGTGGATTTGTACTAGTGGAGTAGGGTTGTCCCATAATACAGAACCTCTAGGTGTAATAGGTGTAACCTTTCGCTCAATACTAGAATCAAAAATTGAAACATAAACATAGCATCTGAGGTTGCATTAATCGAGGATACATGACAGAAGGAATTGTTCTATTTACAAACTTCACCTTCAACAAGCGTAGATTTATTTCAAGAATTTTCCCGAATCACGTGTCTTTCTCGTAAGACCAAGAGAAATGAAATAAAAAAAGAATCAAATCACACCATCTCTGTAATAAGTAAATGCCTCCTTTTCTCCTGAGGTTGTCGGAATTATTTGCAATAAGATATTGGCTACAATTGAAAAGGTCTTATCAATAAAATTTCCATTTATCCGCGATCTAGGCATAGCTAGCAATCCATTCTATAATTCTTCTCATTTCCTCTCGTGGGAAAATGATCCCACAAAGAAAAGAATTGTACAGTACGAAATAACATAAAAACGGATTTATTTGAAAAAAGATTATGGGCCTTCTATTCTAATTGTTCTTTTTTGACAGGAATCAATAAGAAATATTTGAATCCGATTCGATTTCATCCTAATGTAGTAGTATACCAAGGAAGGGAACTATTCCAATTTCATTGAAGTTACAGATTCGAGTAACTCGAGAAAATTTGATTGAATTATGATATATTAATATTAATGATATAAAGAAGAAAAAGATTAAATATTAAATAATCATTCCATGATTAAAATAGAAAAAGCACCTCGGAATTCATCGATTTAATGGATTCAAAAAAGTCGAAATAGAGGGGAGTCATTTTTGCAAACATGAATCCCCTTAAAAAGATTTCCTAAGAAAAGAAAGAATTCTTTATCTTGGAACCTACAAATACAAAGAAGGATCTTTCTTTACTTTGATGAAAATTTTCTATTCTTATTTGTAATATTTAATA